CAAAAGGCTTTTCATAATTTTTTTGGTTCTTTTTTACGACTTTTATAAAGCTAAATAGACAGATCTAAAAATTCATTTCGGATAATTGAACCTTCTCAAACTGTTTCTTTTTAAGAACCAAAAAGATTTGTGCCAAAACAACCGATCCTAAGAAGAACAAAAGTCCTTGGACACGTAATGGATCTTGAAGTACTATTTCCGCATCCCCCTGACCAAATCCACCCACATTAGGATTACTCGTTAATGGTTGATCGAGTTTAATGGATTCGCCCTCTGAAACAAGAAGTTCTAGGCCTCGAGGAATAATATCAATCACTTGGCGTCCATTCGATGCATCCACTATGGTTATTTCGTATCCCCCCTTTTCTTTTCGTAAAATTTTGCTTATTATCCCTCCTGCCGTAGCATTATAAACTGTATTGTTACTTTTGCTACCATCAGGATAAATCTGACCCCTTCCCCTGTTTCCGCCTACGTATATAGGATATTTTAAGAAGTGAACATCTTTATTAGTAGCAGGGTCTGGGGCAAGAATAGGAAAAGTTATTTCACTATATTTTTGACCAGGAACAGGACCTATCACAAGAATATTTTTATTATTGGGGCGATAATTCTGAAAAGACAGATTTCCTATCTTTTCTTTCATCTCGGGTGAAATACGATCAGGGGGGGCTAATTCAAACCCCTCCGGTAAAATAAGAACAGCTCCCACATTCAAAGCTCCTTTTTTACCATTAGCTAGAACTTGTTTTAGTTGCATATCATAAGGAATTTTAACAACTGCTTCAAATACAGTATCCGGAAGTACCGCTTGTGGAACCTCAATATCCACGGGCTTATTAGCTAAATGGCAATTGGCACATACAATACGCCCAGTTGCCTCTCGTGGATTTTCATAATTCTGCTGGGCAAAAATCGGATATGCACTTGAAATGGATGCCCAAGTTATTATATATATCATGAGTGAGACAGATATGGAGCGAGTAATCTCTTCCCTTATCCAAGAAAAGGTTTTTCTAGTTTGCATGGTCCAATCATTTATCCCGAAAATTTCTACAATAAAGTTAGGTAGGTTGATAATATACTTCCCTAGCCACAATTCTGCTATTTACGTTTACTGAAAAAATAAAATTTTTTTGTTGAAATATACAAGGAATACCTCATGGGTAAAAAGAGTAAAGTAAATACGACTTTGATTTGGTTATGATGTATAAGGTAAGAAAGATTATAATTGGATCATTGAATCATTTTTTAGTCATTTAGTGCATGATAAATCACTACAAGTGATGGAGATACACGATTTAAATAACGAAAGATCCAAAATTTAAAAATTGTATCAAGAATGACTGGAAAGGTAGAAACTAGACCAGATAAAATTTGCTCATAATGAGCAAACCCAAAATCTTTGTAAATATAACCAATCATTAGTTCCCAACCGTGAGGCGAATGGAATCCGATACATAAATCAGTTAATAAAAGAATAGAAAAAGCTTTAATTGTATCACTTAAATTATATAGGAATTCTTGAACCCAAGAATTCAGAATAAAAAGCTTTTCCTTACCCCAAAAGGAATAACCACTTAGAATAACGAAAGATATTAGATTTGTCGAGAAGTGCAAGATTGTATGGATACGATACTCATTGTGGATCTTGATGAATTGGATCGTTTCTTTGTGGATTCCTAGACGAAATTGTTGTAAATCGGTTTCTGGGTATTCCTTTATCATTTCATCCAGCTGGAATAGTTCCTCTAATTGTATGAATTTTTCTAGAACACTTTTTTCTTGAATATCATTCAAAAAGGTTTCGCATTGTCTAGTATTCCACCAATTAGTAATCCAAGTTTTCAAACTTTTATTACAGCAGAGAGAGATCAACCAGGGCAAAAAGACTATAGATGTAAAATAAAAAAAAGGAATGAATGCTTTCTTTTTTGCCATTTTGAATCTGTGAATTATTAATGAACCTGCCTCATTTGTTGATTCTATTAGATCTAATATTTCTATCGAGCATGAGTTTCTATTATAATTCGAATAGAATGTATTCAGCCTATAAATCCATTTCTCTTTTTCTTTTGATTCAATACTCAGTCTTTGCTTTGAATCTATAAAGAATACAGAAATAGACTCAGACTACACTTCCAATTTGAATCAATAAAAAATTTTTGTTTCTAGGATGTTATTCCGACTTTTTTCGATCAATACTAAAAGAACGTTTTCAAATTTCTATACGAAGAAACTCCTTTTCTATCAAATATATCAAAAAAAAAATGAGCCTAAAAGAATAGATGAATGTTCAATCGAAAAAAAAATAAAGAAATTCTTTAGTTTTTTCTTACTACTGCCAAAGCGTTTAGTCTTTTAAAATTAATTCATTTCAAAAAACTTCAATTGGTACACGCAAGAAGTAAGCCAATTCAGCAGCTTTTTGCTCAATTTCTCGTGTAGTAAAATTCTCATCAGTACGAATTAAAGGAATAGCCCCTTGACCTCGAATTTCCATATAAAGGACACGCCGAGCAGAAACACCCTCTTTAACTTCTATTCTGATGGACTGAATATCTTTCATAAGGAATCGTAAAAAGATGCGACGACTTTTTCCAGGAAATCCCCAACGAAAAATACGCACTATTCCTTCTTTTCGGTCGAAAAGATCATAACCACTACCCACATTCCACAAAATAGTGCACCACAAATAGCAACTAATAAAGAGACCTGCGATCCCATAGAAAGACATCACAATCCCTTGCGGAAAAAAAATGATTTGCTGAGACGGAAATAACGATATAAAATTTCTACCAAGATAACTGGAAGTTCCAACCAATAAGAATCCTAATGAACCTAAAAATAGTATAAAGGCCCAGAAGAAATTACTTGTTTTTCGAGACCCCGTTATAAATTCTATCCATATAGATTCTGATCGCCAACTCATATATATTAGATCCAGTTATACAATTTTTTGGAATTGAGAAAATATGACTTTCCTTTTTTTTTTTCAAAGTGACTCTCATCAACTATTTTGTTGTGAACCTTTACCTTAGGAGTAATTCATAGAGTTTTTTATATCTAAAATAATAACATCTCCTTCCTTTATATGATCCCCTATAACTATATACATATAAATAAAAACATTGACGTGAATTTCATACATCGGCCCGACGATGATACTTTTTTCAAAAGAGCGCAAATTTATTTACCCATATAATACGTTTACACATGCATAAGAGTTTTTTTTTAATTTATGTTTGTAGGAATCTATGTGTTATACAATACAATATTCTACCAAATGGGTCTTATCGAATCGAAGTTTTTAAAATAAAAAAGGAGTGATACGATTAGGTCTCATCCGATCTAAAAAATCTTATTTTTTTGAATATGAAGAAATAAAGAAGCCATTGCAAGTGCCGGAAAGACTAGGCCTACTAAAGGCACAAAAATAGAGGGTAAGTTGTTGAAAGTTGTCATAAAATGGGTACCTCAATTTAATATTTGTACCTGTTATTGTTATATTCTGAATTATAAAGATATATTAGAATATCTTGTATTTTTATTATTTCTATTATATATATTATATAATTATACTTAAGTATCTTTAAGTAAATATATATCTAATACAAATATACAACCTAATAGAAATATATAGAATAGAACCTAATAGAAATAGAATAAAAAATAGGTACAAGAAGCGCCAAACTAAATAAATGGACTTATTCATCTTTCAAAATAAACAAAATAGATGTATCATAATCCCTATGATTCTTTTTGTTCTTTTTGTCTTCTATTTCTATGTAGTCATTAATAAAGAAAAATTTTTATTCCATTACAAATTTCTACACAATTTATTAGAATCTGATCCAAAAACAGGGAGTTTTCGGGAAATGCAAAAAGATGGAAGACTCTCTATAGATCTGTATATATCTCTATTTGAGATATCTATACATAATGTTGAGATATCTATACATAATGCAAGCAAGAGAGGAAAAAGAATTTTGTTTTATTTGTCTAGTCGAATTTGAACTTCCCGAAAGCAAAAATTCACTTTTTATCTTATTGATAGAGGTTTACTGAGTAGTAAACATAAAAAAAATGATTCTAAATAAAAATGCATTTTTCAGGATTTTCGTTTAATTCTGATCAGCTAACTGTTCTATTTGATTTAATTTTTGTTCAAAGGAAAAAAAGCATGGAGCTGAAATAACTCACTCAGAACACCTTTTAAAGTATTACGTGATACAATTGCATCCAACAAGCCCTTACGTAATAAAGATTCAGCCGCCTGTGAACCTTCAGGCATGGCTTTTTTCAATGTTTGTTCAATTACTCTTTTACCCGCAAAGGCAATATAGGCATAGGGTTCGGCAATAATAATATCCCCCAACATACCAAAACTAGCTGTCACCCCACCGGTAGTAGGAGATGTAAGAATTGATATATATAATAACTTTTTACTTGATTGATAATCACATAAAACCGCAGAAATTTTAGCCATTTGCATCAAACTTAAACTTCCTTCTTGCATTCGTGCTCCTCCGGAAGAACACACTAAAATAAGAGGTAAACGTTGATTGGTAGCATACTCAACCAAACGAGTTATTTTTTCGCCTACTACGGATCCCATACTACCTCCCAGAAACTGAAAATCCATAACCCCAATGGCTACCGGAATACCGTTTAGTTGACCCGTACCTGTTTGAACAGCGTCAGTCAATCCTGTCAGTTTTTGAGCAGAGGCAATACGCTTTTTATAAGTATCCTCTCGCGAATGAAATTTAATGGGATCCGCAGAGAACATGTCTTCATCCATAGGGTTCCAAGTACCCCGATCAATCGAAAGCTCGATTCTCTCTGAACTAGTCATTTTCAAATAATGTCCACATTGTTCACAAACATTCATTTCGCTTTTCTTATATATTAATTCATAACAATTGTCACATTGAATCCACAAGTGAGTAGAGTTTTTAGCTAAATATAAATTCTTAGAACTCATTAAATTACTACGA